AAGAACTGAAATGTCACAACATTTTTTTTATACATGCCCAAGTGATGGAAAACAAAGAATATCTTTTACATATCCGCCCAGTTTGTCAACGTTTTTTGAAATGATACAACAGAAGATGCTTTTGTGCACGACAGAAAAGCTATCCCCAGCAGAACTGTATAATCATTGGTTTTATACCAATGAACAAAAACGAAACAACCTCATCAACGAACTTATCAATCGAATTGAAGCTCTAGACAAGGGGTCTCTTGCTATGGATGTACTCGAAAAAAGAACTAGATTGTGCAATGATGAGACTGAACAAGAATGCTTACCTAAAATATATGATCCTCTTTTGAATGGACCCCATCGTGGAACAATCAAAGAATTGTATTCAGGTTCAAACATGAACGAGTATTTAATAAACTCGATAGAAGATTCTATCGAAACTCTTTGGATAAACAAACTTCATGATATCGCTCTTCCTACTGCCCTTACTACTGATTACCGAGAATTTGAAGAAAAAATAAAAAACACTTTTGATTTAAAATTTAAATACAGTAAATTACTATTACTATAAAAATAAATACATAAAATAAGTAAAAGAAGAGATAAGAAGAGATTCGTCCTCCGCCTACATATTTAATAATTTCTGCTACAAATAAATTTAGAATAGCAACAGCATTCGTAATTCCATCAATTACTTGTTTATCAAAAAAATAACTTAGTTCTGCCAGCCCTCTTATACCTGTAGTTAAGGTTTTTGTATAAATAGCGTCTATGTAACCACGATTATATGACCAATTATATATAAAATTTAGTATTTTGTCCCAAATAATTCTCCTAGGACCCATTTGAACAGATAAATTTTTGAAGTTCAAATTATTCAAATTGGAATAAGCAGGCCCATAGAAAAGAAACGCTATAAATATTCCGAAATATGCTATACTGACTGAAAAAATAGCATTTATCACAAATTCATCCCAATCAAAATCATAATTTGAATGTAAAAAGTTTATTGATGGAGTTAACCATCTGGATAATATATCTAAATGAATTATTCCTTGACCAAAAGGAATTCCTATGGATCCAACGAACAAAGTAACTAAGACCAATATAAGAAGTGGTAATAACATAGTATTGTCCGATTCATAAGGATATGTGGAAATTTTTTTATTGGAAAAATTTTTTATAGTAATAAGAGGCCCCACCATATTGGTTTCTACATTACCAACAATAGGATATACTTTTTTCGAAAAAACAGAAATTCTTTGATTATGATTCATTGTTGATAAAATCAAATTATTTTTTTTGACTTTTTGTCCTTTTTTTCCCCAGATAGATATTGAATGGAACACATTATTTTTTTTGCCGCTGTAATTTTTACAATTACTATTTAAATGACCTTCAAAAGTAAGTAAATACATCCGAAACATATAAAATGCAGTTAATCCTGCTGTGAAACAAGCTATTATTGCAAAAATGGGTGAATACAACCAACTATCATTAAGAATTTCATCTTTGGACCAAAAACAAGCAAGAGGTGGAATACCACAAAGAGAAAGCGTGCCTAAAAAAAATGAAATTTTTGTAATTGGGACATATTTTTTTAAACCACCCATAAGAACCATATTCTGGCTTTTATCTGGGGAATACCCAACAATAGTTTCCATTGAATGAATAATGGAGCCAGATCCTAAAAACAATAATGCTTTCGAATAGGCATGAGTGATCAAATGAAATAAAGCAGTTCGATAAGATCCCATACCTAAAGCTAACATAATATAGCCCAATTGCGACATTGTAGAATAGGCTAGACTTCTTTTAATGTCTCTTTGAGCAAGAGCTAAAGTAGCTCCTAATAGTATTGTTATTATACCTACCAAAGAAATTATATTCAGTATGTAAGGTATGACTGTAAAAAGAGGAAAAAGTCGAGCTACAAGAAAAATTCCTGCTGCTACCATAGTAGCAGCATGTATAAGAGCCGAAATAGGAGTAGGGCCTTCCATAGCATCAGGTAACCATACATGAAGAGGGAATTGCGCAGACTTGGCAACCGAACCTACAAATAATAGGGAAGCACACAAAGTAAGAAATAAAGAATTGTCCCCATTATTATCAATCAAATTATTGGCTATTTCAAATAAATCCCGAAATTCAAAACTCCCCGTTATCCAATAAAGACCTAAGATTCCTAAAAATAAAAAAAAATCCCCTACACGATTAGTTACAAACGCTTTTTGACAAGCAGTTGCGGCAAGGGGTCGTGTGAACCAAAAACCTATTAATAGATACGAACACATTCCAACTAATTCCCAAAAAATATAAATTTGTATCAAATTTGAACTAGTAACTAATCCCAGCATCGAAGCGTTAAAAAAACTAATATAAGCAAAAAATGTCAAATAGCCTTGATCATGAGACATATAATTGTCACTATAAATAAGAACCATTATTCCAACAGTAGTTATTAATATTAACATAATGGAAGTAAGCGGATCTATTAAGTGGCCTAAATCTAAAGAAAAATCATTATTTAAGGTCCAAGACCATACATATTGGTAGGATGGACTGCCATTTATTTGCTGAATAGACAGATTGGCGGAAAAAATCATAACGATACTTAGTAATAAAACACTAAGAAAAGCCCATATACGACGAATATTTTTTGTTGCCGCCGGGAAAAGAAAAAGGCCTACCCCTATTGCTATAGGAACCGGAAGGGGGACGAAAGGTATGATCCACGCATATTGATACGTATATTCCATAAAAAATAAACCTTTTTTTATTGTTAAATTGTTTCCGATTCACCAACTCTTTTATATTTAGAACGGAGCAAAAAAAATAAAGATATGAAAAGACTTTAATAGAAATAGAATTAATATAGAAATAGAATTAAGAATTCTGATGATTTCCAAATAGTCAAATAAAAACGATTAAGTCTGATAAAGTTATTCTTTTTTTTTTTTATTAAAGATTAAGATATATGAACATAGAGAATATAATATTTTCAATCATTATTACAATAATTTAGTTTATATACATAAAACAAGTCCAAAAATTATGAAAAAAAAAGTACTTGATTCCGAGTATCCTATGATCCACCAATAACTCAACCCGATAAACAAAAAAACAAGGATATTATTTTCTTATTTTCGTTAATTGAGTCGGAATTCAGAATCATTAATCGGTTGTGAACTAGTCCGTTGGGAAACTGAGTGAGTTGCTTATATTTGTTTCAATAAAGCAACTTAAACTTATACTTGTGATTAATTTTATTGATGTTCGTCGATTTGTTACTCATCACTTCAGTTTGCACAGAGCTGAAATAATAATAAAAATTTCTGGTTCAAATAACATATCGTTTAATAAATTTTTGACTAATGGATACTCATTTTTTCTAATTTTAATTAGATTAGATATACTTTCTTGATCCTCGATCAATTACAATTAATAGAAAGAGTTTTACAGTCTAGTTTTCTTAAATTAGGTAAGGGTTCTTAAACTTTTTGATTTCTTTTTTGAAATTAGATGAAATGCAATATGGCAAAAATAGACAATTGAAACTCTTTTTGATTCTTTTTTACCAATGGAAAGCAACTCGATTTCTATAGCCATGACATGTATATATATAAATATCTTCATTCGAATATAGTTATATATATATAATACTAGTCAGTATAAATAATTATTTCTTCAAAATATTGTATGTAAATTTGAGTAATAAAAAAATTATATATTTTTTTTTTTTGAACAATAAATGTCTTCCACATTTAACTATAAAATGAATAACCTCTGCATTTTTGAATGGCGATTCAAAAAAAGCGTATTTCTATGTCCAAAAAGCATATTCGTAAAAATTTTTGGAAAAATCAAGTGTATTGGGCAGGAATAAAAGCTTTTTCTTTAGCAAAATCCCTTTCGACCGGGAATTCTAAAAGCTTTTTTGTACAACAAACAAGTAATATATTATATAATAAAGACTTGGAAAAGTCTTGGAATAATCTTAATCGATATGAACCAACGAATTCGATAATTTATAAGATAAGAAATTACCATTAATATGGTAAACTTAATGAGATGCAATTTTCTATTGTCGTATGTTGTAGGATAACATTTTTGTGTCTACTAGACAAAGGCTCGAAAAATTAGGCACAATATATCATTTTTCTCTTTACAAAGTTTTCTCTTTCTCGTTAGTGGGTTTTTGTGGGATGGGGATTGTTATTTTCCCCATCGATTCACTTTTCACAAAAATGATATTTTTCTTTTAATTTTAAAAGGCTTATTGGGTTCTGGATGCCGAATATATATTCTATGTTTTAACTTAACTTTAACTATAGAATACATTAAGATACCTATCCATAAAGCACAATATGCATTCCATAATGAAAAATCGTTTTAGAAATATTGAAGACAAATTTTCACTGGTATATCTACAGCCTACTAATTGGTTTGACTAATACTTAATTAGTTTGATAAATAGTACCACGAATTATGGGTACAATTTTAATCCTAGCAATTGGCAATTTATAGTTAATCCAGTTTTCAACCTATCCAACAAACATTTTAAACCTCCTTACAATTCTCAAATTTTACAAGAACTTAAACCACACGAAAAACCATTCAGTTCAGTGCGGTTTTAAAACTAACAACAATAGCCCCACCTCACACTACAATTAAGTAAGGTAATGATTATTGAACGTTTAAATAGTAATTTAAAGGATATTTTGAATCTTTCGGCAAAATAAATATTGCATTGAATTTACTCCTCCAATCTCGACGATTAAAAATGAATGGGCTATTATGATTTCGAGCAAGCCGCTATGGTGAAATCGGTAGACACGCTGCTCTTAGGAAGCAGTGCTAGAGCATCTCGGTTCGAGTCCGAGTAGCGGCATATTTCTAAAAAAGAAATACTAGTCAAATAAATACTATAATAATTCCTATAATGGATAGAATATAATTTCAGATCTCCATTCCATTCTTGGAGGATATCCTTTTTAGGATTTTTTATGATATTTTTGACTTTAGAACATATATTAACTCACATTTCCTTGTCGATTGTTTCAATCGTACTGACGATTTATTTGATTAACTTATTAGTCCACGAAATCGTAGGATTATATGATTCGTCGGAAAAAGGAATGGTAGCCGCTTTTTTATGTATAACAGGATTATTAGTTATTCGTTGGATTTATTCGGGGCATTTACCCTTAAGTAATTTATATGAATCATTAATGTTCCTTTCATGGAGTTTATCCATTATTCATATGCTTCCTTTTTTTAGAAAACAAAAAAATCTTCTAAGTGCAATAACTGCACCCAGTGCTATTTTGACTCAAGGATTTGCCACCTCAGGTCTTTTAACTGAAATGCATCAATCCACAATATTAGTACCTGCTCTACAATCACAGTGGTTAATGATGCACGTAAGTATGATGGTATTGAGCTATGCATCTCTTCTCTGCGGATCATTATTATCAGTAGCTCTTCTAGCCATTACATTTCGAAAAAATAAAAAAAAAATTTTAAAATGTAAAAACAACCATTTTAGGTCATTTTCATTTGGAAAAATTCAATACGTGAATGAAATAAGCCATGTTTTACAAAACAATTGTTTTATTTCGTTTAGAAATTATCACAGGCATCAATTAATTCAGCAATTGGATTGTTGGAGTTCTCGTGTCATTAGTCTCGGTTTTCTATTTTTAACCATAGGTATTCTTTCGGGAGCAGTATGGGCTAATGAAGCGTGGGGATCCTACTGGAATTGGGACCCAAAAGAAACTTGGGCATTTATTACTTGGACAATATTCGCAATTTATTTACATACTAGAACAAATGAAAATTTGCAAGGCTCAAATTCTGCAATTGTGGCTTCTATAGGATTTTTTATAATTTGGATATGCTATTTTGGAGTCAATCTATTAGGAATAGGGCTGCATAGTTATGGTTCATTCGCATTAACATTTAATTGAAAAAAAAAAGCAGTTACGAATAGAATATCAAATACATAATAGGAATAGCATAAGCATAGATAACTAAAGTTTGTACGAGTTTTTGAAAATCATTTGACTTGATTCAAATGATTTTCAAAAACTACAAAAATATTTGATTACAATTAAAGTTTATTTTATTAAGTTTTAAGTTAAAGTAAATTCATTTTTTGAACTTTTTTTGAACTTTTTTATTATAAAATAAAAACTAACTATCTATAAAAATAATTAGATAGAATAGTTTCTACCTTGTCAATTGATAGTGAGAGAACGAAATCCGGATAAATACCAATACCTATTACGGGTAGAAAAATACAGATTGAAAGAAATAGTTCGCGCGGCCCAGAATCTAAAAAATGAGAATTTTGAGAATTAAATTGCTTATATCCGTAGAACATCTGACGTAACATAGATAATGAATAAATAGGAGTTAATATCATTCCAATTGCCGTTACAAAAGTTATTAGTATTTTTGGCATTAAAAGAAATTTTTGGCTCATAATTAATCCAAAAAATACTACAAATTCTGCAACAAAACCACTCATTCCAGGCAATGCAAGAGAAGCCAGCGAAAAGCTACTGAACATTGTAAATATTTTTGGCATTGGGATAGTTATTCCCCCCATTTCATCGAGATAAACAAGACGTGTTCTATCGTAACTCGTTCCTGCCAAGAAAAAAAGTGCAGCACCGATAAATCCATGAGAGATCATTTGTAAAAGGGCCCCGTTGAGTCCTGTATCAGTTATGGAACTAATTCCTATAATTATGAAACCCATATGAGATACAGAGGAATAGGCAATTCTCTTTTTTAAATTACGCTGACCCGGAGATGCTGAAGCTGCATAGATTATTTGAATTGCACCTACTATCATCAACCAGGGAGAAAATATAGAATGAGCATGGGGTAATAATTCCATATTGATACGAACCAATCCATATGCTCCCATTTTTAATAAGATTCCAGCTAAAAGCATACATGTACTGTAATGGGCTTCCCCATGGGTATCTGGTAACCATGTATGTAGAGGTATAATCGGTAATTTGATAGCATAAGCAATAAGAAATCCAAAATAGAATAGTATTTCCAATGCCACAGGATACGGCTGATTGGCTGATGTTTCAAAATTTAATGTTGGTTCATTGGAACCATATAAACCCATACCTAGAACTCCCATTAAGAGAAAAATGGAACCCCCCGCGGTGTACAAAATAAACTTTGTAGCTGAGTACAAGCGTTTCTTCCCTCCCCACATGGATAAAAGTAGGTAGACAGGAATTAATTCTAATTCCCACATGATAAAAAAAAGTAAAAGATCTCGAGAAGAAAATAATCCTATTTGGCCGCTGTACATTGCTAACATAAGGAAATGGAACAATTTTGAATCTCGAGTAACTGGCCAAGCTGCTAAAGTAGCTAAAGTCGTGATGAATCCCGTGAGTAAAATGGGTCCTATGGAAAGCCCATCAATTCCCAGTCTCCAATGAAAATCAAAAAAATTGATCCATTTATAATCTTGCTCCAATTGGATTAATGGATCATCCAATTGGAAATGATAACAGAATACATAGGCCATTAGAAGTAGTTCTAATAGGCATATACAAATAGTATACCACCTAATAACCTTATTTCCTCTATGAGGGAAAAAGAAAATGAAAGTACCCGCGAATATCGGCAAAACAACAATTATAGTTAACCAAGGAAAATCATTCGTGGTAAAAACAAGATACACTTACTTTGACTTTGACCCGAAAACCCGTACTCGAGAAAAGAAAAAATTATTAGTTTTATTATTATATATATTTCTTTTCTCGAGTACGGGTTTTGTCGGTAAAGATAAAAAATGATGGATTCAAGTGGAATTTTCTCGAACGTATCAATAACCTAGACCCATGCTACGAGTTGTCTCGTGCCATAAATAAACCCGGACACTCAAAAAATCGGTTGGGCAAGCGGATTCACACCTTTTACAACCTACACAGTCTTCTGTTCTTGGAGCAGAAGCAATTTGTTTAGCTTTACACCCGTCCCAGGGTATCATCTCTAATACATCTGTGGGGCAAGCTCGTACACATTGAGTACACCCTATACATGTATCATAAATCTTTACTGAATGTGACATTGGATCTATAATTTTTTTTTTAACATCATAAAATTTCGATCTAGTAAAGTAGTAAATGAATTATATATTGTAGACACCAGATGAATCAATGATTTAGTAGATTTACCAGAATCAATCTACTTCTGGATCTGCTCATGAAAGAAGGCCAAGATACTTTGATTTATTACATTTTATCAAATAGCACTATATGCTGCACATACCCATTTTTTTATTGGCAGATACTCTATATTTTTTTTTTATAAACCCTATTTATTCAACAAAGTCGATTGATTGATACGAGTTGATTTTCTGTTACGATGAATTGATGAAACAATAGCTAATCCAATAGCTGCTTCAGCAGCTGCAATTGCTATAACAAAAATCGAGAAAATGTCTCCTTTTAATTGGCGACTATCAAATAAATCCGAAAATGTTACGAAATTTATATTAACTGCATTCAGTATAAGCTCAAGACACATAAGCGCTCGAACCATATTTCGACTTGTAATCAATCCATAGATACCGATGCATAATAAATAGGCACTCAAAACAAGTACATGTTCGAGCATCATTGAACAACTCCTCATCAATCTCGATTCATTTCAATTCAATATGAACAACAATTTAACCGATTCAATTGACTAAAATAGAATTAAAAAAGTACGCAAAAAGGTATTGGTAATAGAAAATAGATATAAATATAGAAATAGAAAAATTCCGTTTTTTTTTTTTTTTCATTTTTTTTATACTTTATCTTTATATATTTATACATGAACAATAAAAAAAATATTTTGAAGAAAAGAACAAGTCTATATTAATTTAATTAATATAATTTTATATTATTAAATTTCGAAATATTTAGTACTGACGAGCCATAGCAATTGCACCGATCAAGGCAACTAAAAGAATTATCGAAATAAGTTCAAATGGAAGAAAAAAATCTGTTGATAAATGAATCCCAATTTGTTGACCATTATTTATCAAGTCCTGCTCTATAATCTGGTTTGACCTTGTAGTCCAAATAATACCGTACCATGACGTATCTGGGATAGTAGTAATTAATGAAAAAAAAATACTTGTACAAACCAGTGAAGTGACTCCATCTCCAACAGTCCAAAGATAGAAATCTTTGTAATATTCTGAACCATTCATAAACATCACGGCAAATACAATTAATACATTTATTGCTCCCACATAAATAAGGAGCTGTGCAGCAGCTACAAAATGGGAGTTCGATGGAATATGGAATAAGGATGTACAAACAAGAACCAATCCCAACGAAAAGGCAGAAAAAATTGGATTGGTAAGTAATACCACTCCTAGACTTCCCACTATAAGACCCAATCCCAAAAAAACTAAAAGAAAATCATGTATTGGTCCAGGCAAATCCATTCTATGTAAAATAAAAGATAAATTAAGTAGAAATTTTTCATGACCTTATTGAACAAACAAAAAAAAAAAGAAGAGGTTACCTATTTTTTGATACCCTTCTAATTGAATTAAATCAATATAGGGTCGTGTGTGGGTTGATGTAGATATGTTTATTTATTATATGAATGATTGAATACCATTTGTTTATCTGAAAGTTTCGTTCAAAATTGCATTGAAAAAATGTCTCGATTCAATTATTTAAATTATTTAGAGTATAGAATAATTATTCTATTTTCTTTTTTTTTTATTTATATATTATAATCACAGATATGATATTTATATATATATACTGTATGTAATGTAGTATTTTAATATACAGAGAATAGATAAATATATTTTTATGAATATATGAAAATCATTACTCTCAACCCCTTTAGGATTTTTAGTTATTGTCTAAGCAAAATAAAATGAAGGAAGCTTCGCTACTTTCAATCAAAACGGAATTTTAGTAATTGGTAATTGTTCTTGAATCAAGTGGTTTAGCCG